GGTAATGGCTATTCATAGCCATCGACTCCCGGGAAAGGGTAGAAGAATGAGACCTATTATGGGACATACAATGCATTACAGGCGTATGATCATTACGCTTCAACCGGGTTATTCTATTCCATCTCTTAAGGATCTCTTCAAAATTTTAAATCAAAATTTTAAAGAAAAGAACTTAAATCAAAATACTTAATAGCATAATGATACATTTATACAAAACTTCTAACCCGAGCGCACGCAAGGGAGCCGTAGAGGGTCAAGTGAAATCCAATACGCGAAATACACGAAAGAATTTGACCTATGGACAGCATCGTTGTAGTAAAGGCCGTAATGCCAGAGGAATCATTACCGCAAGGCATAGAGGGGGAGGTCATAAGCGTCTATACCGTCAAATCGATTTTCGACGGAATGAAAAAGACATATATGGTAGAATCGTAACCATAGAATACGACCCTAATCGAAATGCATCCATTTGTCTCATACACTATAGGGATGGTGAGAAGAGATATATTTTACATCCCAGAGGGACTCGAATTGGAGATACCATTATTTCTGGTACAAGAGTTCCTATAAAAATGGGAAATGCCCTACCTTTGAGTGCGGTTTGAACTATGGATTTACGTAATTGGAAGTAACCAATTAGGTTTACGACGAAACCTAGAAATCGATCACTGATCCAAATTGAGTACCTCTACAGGATAGACCTCAACAGAAAACTGAAGAGTAACGGCAGCAAGTGATTGAGTTCAGTAGTTCCTCATATCAAATATCAAATTATTGACTCTAGAGATCTAGTAATATGGAGAAAACAAAATTGTTTCAAGCACCGACAGAACCAGAAGCGCCCCTCCCTTGTTTCAAAGAGAGGAGGACGGGGTATTCACATTTCATTTGATGGTCAGAGGCGAATTGAAAGCTAAGCAGTGGGAATTCGAAGGATTCCCCGGGGGAAAAATAGAGATGTCTCCTACGTTACCCCCAATATGTGGAAGTATCGACATATGTGGAAGTATCGACGTAATTTCATAGAGTCATTCAGTCTGAATGCTACATGAAGAACATAAGCCAGATGAAGGAACGGGAAGACCTAGGATGTAGAAGAGCATAACATGAGTGATTCGGCAGATTTTGATTCCTATATATCCACTCATGTAGTACTTTACTTCATTTGATGAGATTTTACGATATAGAAGATCCACCTGTATAGATATCATCATCTACACCCAGAAAGCCGTATGCTTTGGAAGAAGCTTGTACAGTTTGGGAAGAGGTTTTGATTGATCAAAAAGAAGAATCTACTTCAACCCATGTGCCCTTAGGCACGGCCATACATAACATAGAAATCACACTTGGAAAGGGTGGACAATTAGCTAGAGCTGCGGGTGCTGTAGCGAAACTTATTGCAAAAGAGGGGAAATCGGCCACATTAAAACTACCTTCTGGGGAGGTTCGTTTAATATCCCAAAACTGCTCAGCAACAGTCGGACAAGTAGGGAATACCGGGGTGAAACTCAAAAGTTTGGGTAGAGCCGGATCGAAATCTTGGCTAGGTAAACGTCCCGTAGTAAGAGGGGTAGTTATGAACCCTGTAGACCATCCCCATGGGGGTGGTGAGGGGAGGGCCCCAATTGGTAGAAAAAAACCCGCAACCCCTTGGGGTTATCCGGCACTTGGAAGAAGAAGTAGAAAAAGGAAGAAATATAGTGATAATTTGATTCTTCGTCGCCGTAGTAAATAGGAGAGAAAATCGAATTTTTTTCTTCTAAAAAAAAAAATAGGAGAAATTCACTGTGATACGTTCGTTAAAAAAAAATCCTTTTGTAGCAAATCATTTATTAAGAAAAATAAAGAAACTTAACACAAAGGCAGAAAAAAAAATAATAGTAACGTGGTCCCGGGCATCCACCATCATACCTCCAATGATTGGCCATACTATCGCTATCCATAATGGAAAAGAAAAAATACCTATTTATATAACAGATTATATGGTGGGTCATAAATTGGGAGAATTTGCACCTACTCTTTATTTCAAGGGGCATCCAAAAAAAGATAAAAAATCTCGCAAAAAAAGATAAAAAATCTCGTCGTTGATTTGATTAGCTATTTCCTTTTATTTGATTAGCTATTTCCTTTTAATAGTAATTGGAAAAGGAATCCTTTTTTTACTTTTTTTAGAGATTCATTTTTGAAATTCAAATGAAAAATGAATAGTAGAAGAAAGAGAATAAAAAAAGAGAATATGGATGCTATTTATTAAGAAGAGGAAGAAGAAGTTATACGATAAAAAGACTAACTTGTCATATAAATATTGTATTGAAATATATATGCTTATAAGAAGAATATAAGATATGCTTAAAACTTCGAATAAGTCAAAAAAAGTCCACAAATATGACATTTCATGATATATATTATAATAATGAGGGATTATGGCACAAAAAATCAATCCACTCGGTTTCCGAGTTGGTACAACTCAAAATCATCATTCTCTTTGGTTTGAACAACCAAAAAATTATTCTCAGGGTCTACAAGAAGATAAAAGAATAAGAAACTGTATCCAAAATTATGTACAAAAAAATATCAAATTTCCTTCTGGTATTGAAGGGATTTCACGTATAGAGATTCAAAAAGGAATTGATCTTATTCAGGTTATAATAGTTATGGGATTCCTAAAATTAGGGAAAAGGCAATCTAAAAAAATAACAGAATTACAAAAGAAAGTAATCAAAGAATTGGAGACGAATGGAATCGAAGAATTATGGATGATTGTACAAAAAGAAATGAATCCTATAAGTTTAAGTTATCGAAAACTGAACATTAAAATTAGAAGAATTCGAAAGCCTTACAAGGATCCGATTATTCTTGCAAAATTTATAGCGGAACAATTAAAGAATCGAGTTGCATTTCCCAAAGCAATGAAAAAGGCTATTGAATTAGCCAAGCGGGCCCATACAAAAGGAATTAAAGTACAAATTTCGGGACGCCTGGGGGGAAAAGACAAGGCACGCGTCGCATGGATTAGAGCAGGTAGAGTTCCTTTACAAACCGTTCGAGCTAAAATTAATTATTCCTCTTATACGGTTCAAACTATTTATGGGGTATTAGGCATAAAAATTTGGGTATTTTAGGCATAAAAATTTGGATATTTGTAGACGACGAATAGTCAATAAATAGTCAATCCTTAATTGACTTAATCTTTACATTATACCCTTTGACAGAACAAAAAATGAGAAATTCTTTCATTCTTTTTCTGGCCAATCAAAAGAAGAAAAATTCGATTTTTTATTCTATAAGTTCTATAAGAAGTTCTATAAGGTTAAATAAAATAAAAAATTCGATTTTTTATTTAATATACTATACTTGCTATGCTTAGTCCCAAAAGAACCCGATTCTGTAAACAACATAGAGGGAGAATGAAAGGAATGTCTTCTCGAGGTAATCGTATTTGTTTCGGTAGATATGCTCTTCAGTCACTTGAACCCGCTTGGATTACGTCTAGACAAATAGAAGCCGGACGTCGGGCAATGACACGAAATATACGCCGCGGGGGAAAAATATGGGTACGTATATTTCCCGACAAACCAGTTACGATAAGAACCAAAGAAACGCGTATGGGGTCGGGGAAAGGAGATCCCAAATATTGGATAGCTGTCGTTAAACCAGGTAAAATACTTTATGAAATGGGCGGAGTAGCAGAAAAAATAGCCAGAAAAGCTATTGAGATAGCAGCATCCAAAATGCCTATGCGAACTCAATTGATTATTTCAAAATGGGACTATCAAACCAAAGAAAAAAGAGACTTTGTAATGAAAAAAAAAAAATTCTAAGTTTCTTTTTTTATTTTTGGACAAGCAATATTTTTTTTCCTTTTGCATTAAAATAACAAAATGATATGATCCAATCTCAGACCTATTTAAATGTAGCAGATAACTGCGGAGCCCGAAAATTAATGTGTATTCGAATCATAGGGGCTGGTAATCGCGGATACGGTCATATCGGCAACGTTATTATTGCTGTGATCAAGGAAGCAGCAAAAGATTCCTCTCTAGAAAAATCCGAAGTGATCAGAGCTGTAATTGTACGTACTCGTAAACAATTCAAACGCTCCTGCGGCACTATTATACGATATGATGATAATGCCGCAGTTGTCATTGATAAAAAAAGAAATCCAAAGGGAAGTAGAGTTTTTGGCCCGATTGTCGAGGAATTGAGGGAGGTCAATTTCACAAAAATAATTTCATTAGCACCTGAAATATTATAAGATAATATTCAAAGATAAAGCGTTAGAAAAGCATTCTAAGATGAGATAGAAAATATTAGAGAATTCTACTATTTTTTTTTTAGTATTTGAATTCAACCGATTAATCAAATTAATTAGTAGATTAGCTTTTAGGTATATACCTTAAAACAAATAGAGTGAATCATGAATTAAAAAAAAGAAAGGAAGGGCCTATCTTGATTATATCAAATCTTAAAAACAAAAAAAATGGTTGTCTATCATGAGTAAAGACACAATTGCTGATATATTCACCTCTATACGAAATGCTGAGATGAGCCGAAAAGAAATCATTCGAATCGTATCTACAAATATCACTAGAAACATTTTGGAAATCCTTTTACGAGAAGGTTTTATTGAAAATGTAAGGAAACATCAGGAAGGTAACAAAAAATTCTTGGTTTTAACCTTACGACATAGACGACATAGAAAAACGAAAAAAAAAGAACATAGAGCTAGTCTAAAATTAAAACAGATTAGTCGACCTGGTCAACGAATCTATTCTAACTATCAACAAATTCCTAGAATTTTAGGCGGGATGGGAATTGTAATTCTTTCTACTTCGCAGGGTATAATGACAGATCGGGAGGCTCGACTAAAAAGAATCGGCGGAGAAATCTTGTGTTACATATGGTAAGCCTTTTGATATCCAAATTATATCCATTTGGATTTGGATTTTGTAAAAAAAAGAGCAAGTCAGGGGTTTCAATAGCATTTCTGCTACATTAAA